CCGGTACTGAAGTTCCATAGACTAAAGTAAAAGACGAGCTCGGTTCCTCATTAAGAATCCGCACACAGGTGGTAAATAAGTTGGCGATTCTTACATTAAGTAGCCGACCAAACCGCGAGTCTGAGCGCCCTACCTTCCCTTCATCTGCCGGCTTGGATCTTGTATTTTTATACCTACACGACTTTCTTTCCTCTCTCTCTGCAATGGGACCTTTCACACCTTAGACTCCATTGCATCTATAAATATAGAACTATAACCTTGGTTGGCATCTAGTGACTCGACTCACTAGCGAAGCGACTAACCCGAAGGGCAGCGAAGTAGCACTCATAGGTCAGCATCAGGGAAAGTACCTAACCTTACACGCTTCCCGACAGAACAGCTATTCAAGGTAAGAGTTATAATCGAAGGGAACAGTTACAAGTAGCTTTGCCCGAACTGGTCTTCTTTCTTTGACTACTGCAGTGCTCTCTTCTTCACTCTTCACACAGCAAAGGAGAATTTCCTACTCGTATAAGGATAAGGGTTCTTAGACTGACTTTCAAAAGGAAAAAAGACAAGGTCTGAAGACGATTCTTTCTGTTGTAGTTGAGAGAAAAGCTAGCGTGGGAAACTCGTAGCATGAAGCTTATCGAGCTGGTAAAGAAGCCCCATTCATTGCGGGTGGACAGAAGAAGTACGATATGGATTGCCATAATTCCTTCCTATTGAAGGAAAGGGGCCCCATCTATCCTCTTTCAAAACAAGTTGCCATCTAGGGTCATATCCCGACTTGGAAAATGAAATTCCTTCCACCTCGTGGTTGACAGTAAAAAGATGAAAACGGAATGCCCGTCTAAAATACTTCTGGATTCTTCCTTTTTTGTCTTGCTGAACTCTGGCTATAGATCGGATAAGTTGGCTGCCTTTGTTATACGATTGGGAGAATTAAGATTAGGCTGTAAGACAAGTTTAAGAAAGAATTTCTTTTATGTTTTATTAGAACCCCAGTGTTTGTTTTTAAATGATCTAAATTAGAACTTCAAAAAAGACTAACCCGGGCAAATCTTCATTCTTTTCTTGTTGTGTTGACACTCGGAATAAAGAAAAAGAGAAAGTGACTCTATCAAGGGTTAGCTAGTTGCTTATTCGTCAGAAGGGTTTATAGGGTTCTCACTTTCTTACGGGCAAAAGTCAACTTCACTATTCTATCCCGTGGGAGCTCTCTCTATAACCAGCACGCTTACTTTCTCATCTCAACTTCCGGAAAAAAGGGGGTAATAAACTCATACACCAGCTCCAGGCTTTAAAGAAGAAAGACCTGGCTTCAAGGGAAATGCTATCTTTCCTAAAAGAAAGAACTCGAACCGAATAGCCATGAAAGAAGAAAGGAGCCTGCCTACACCCGGCAGGAGGGGAGGAACTTCCTAAAGGCCGAGAGAAAGAAGATCTATCCATTACCAATTAGAAAAAGAAGAGTTTTAGCCGGACAACCAGCCAGAAAGTTACAAGCGAAAACTACAAAGCGAAACTAAATTTTTAGAACGATAGTGTTAAGAATGACTATGACACCGAGGACGATGGCGGAAACCAAGACTGCTGCTTTTACGGTTCCACCAAAGCAAAGAAAGGGGCTGCGATAGAAAGAAAGAGAGGGCACAAGAGAAGCAAGATACGACATTCGTTGGAACAAAATGTCACAACAAAAAATAACATAAGTGAAGATCTGGTTGATTCCATTCTAGAGTCACTAAGGGAAATGACTCTCGATTGAGATAAAACTTGCCACCTTTTTTGTATCCATGTTAGTCTTTCTGATAGCGGTAGTCTTTTTCCCATGCATAATTTGTTGGTCAACAACCAACCACAACTCTTATTCTTATATATATCATTTTCTTTGACTCCTTCAGGAAGGGGCGTAGCGCTTGCTTACTTGTTAGAGTGAGGAAGACCAGTAGAAGAAAAACTTCCTATCAGAAGCACGAGTTGAACAGCTTACTAAAGTAGCCTGATGGCTAGCGGAACTAAGGGAACGTCCACCGGACACCTCAATCACAAGAGGCATAACGAACGGCATAATGGGCACCTCCACAAGCCGGTTATCGAAAGTCCGTGGAAACTGGTCAAAAAACCATTCTTTTTTAGCCTTGTCGGATAAGTCGGCTTCTCTCTGGTCGACTAGTATTAGGTACCGGAAACTTTAATTAGAAAGCCGTTCTCGTCAATGCCAGTAATTGGCCCAGGGTCTGCTCCTCGATCTTTGTGAATCTTTGAAGCTGGAAAAAGAGTTGATGAACCTCACACAGAGATGGGTGTCGGAGCTCTCGATCAAACGGTCTACACTAAGGTTCCCTGATGAGGGCTAGCACACCGAAAGACAACCATGAGGCTCTGGGAGATAGTCTACGATCTAGTATCCCTTGTCCGCGGGATATAGCTATTAATTTATCTTAATTTCTTGTCCTTCGTGTTGAAGGCCTTTTCCTAGCCACTAAAACTGTGTAAAGTGGGAAAGCCCGTCCCTCCGCGCCCAACCACTTCAGTCAAAGAAAACGTTCGATAGAAGCCCCCCACGGAGTGGTATTATGAGTCAAAGAGTCAATCTTTCCTCAATCCACTCAGGCGGAACCCTCGCATTCTCTCTTAGAGACTCTATCATGAAAGAAAGGGAAGCCAACTAACTCATAGCCGCCCCCTCGCTTTAAAAAAAGAAAACAAAGATCGAACTGCATGGTTCCTTATGTATCTAGTTTTGCTAGGAAGTGAAAACGTACTTATTTGGCTAAGAAGCGCCATGAGTCAAATAATGATGCGGGGCCGAATAGTAGGGAAGTGTTTCCGCGAGTGACTGTCTCGCCTGCTAATGTGCCTCCTCCACCGAAGGGGAGTTCTCTTCCCGGATTCATTCTCGGGGGAAAAGTTTATTGGAAAAGCACACGGAATTGGAGAAGCAAGTAATTTTTTCCTGCTAAGGTAGTACTTACTCAATCCTATACCGATTGTGAATTCTCTTTAGGGTTCAAAGCATTTATAGAAGAACGAACCATGCTTTATTACGATCTCCTGAAAGAGGGTTGAAAAAGATCACTGAGCGGGGAAGACAAAAGCAACTAGATTCAAAGAATGGTTGGTATTTAAAGGTTTGGGTGGTCTCGCTCAATTGGCGCTGGCCTATACTCTCAATCGCCGAGGGCTTTCCTTGTCCACTACCTCTGATGAACGAAAGCGATCGGACAAAGGCAAGATATCTGAGTCAAAAATAGAAAGAGAAGACCGACCTTAGCCTATTGAGGCAAGATCTCAGCCGAACGAACTTGACCATCGAGCTTTGGATCGATACCCCGCCCACCTCCCTTCTCGTGTTAACACACTAACGAATGAAATCTCACATATGTATACTGACTCGTTACTACTACTTGAACCTTACCTACCCGAGCTATAATACAACCAGATAGCCTAGGACCTTCAATCGATCGGCTAATCCGCTCAAGCAAAAGAATATAAGAGGAAATATAACACACTGCGCAATTAGACCTATGTGCCTTATCATCCCTAAAGAAGACTCCTTCCCTGTTGCGATTGATTCCGTCCTATCGGGCAAAAAGCTTATTCAGGCCGGCTAACTATTCGCCTTTTGGTTAACCGGCTTTGGGTGCATCCAACATGCTGAAGTTTTAGACTTTGCAAACCTCGATAACCACCCGCTCCTCTTTGAATGAGGAGCTTCACTCTTTAGAAAAGACTCCCACTCCTAAACAGAGAAGAGCAAGGTGCGTAGCGGAAATCAAGTCTTTTCCTTCTTTCCCATCGGGATGTCAATCAAATTCCTTCTATCCGCTCTTACAGAATCCGCTGCACTATTGGGCTAACTTGAATCTGGGTAAGAAGACTAGCTTTCCGTACCGACAAAAGCATACTATGACAAATATTACCGCGTAGTAGGAAGAGATGGTGCTATCCTATATATATAAGAAAAAGGCTGATAAGATCATGCTTCTTTGTAGTATAGGAGTTCTCTCTCCCTTCTTATATAAAGAAGAGTTCTCTTTGGACTTATTTCAAAGGATAGAAAGGAGAATAGTCCTGCTTCCTTGCCTTTAGTAAGAGGAAGTTTTCACTCTTATGAAACCGGAATTAATTGAATACGAATTAAGCCACTACGCGCTAACTAGAAAGATCATAAGAGAAGATGCCATCGAATCGGCTCTTAGAGATTGAAAGCTAGCTCCGGGGGTATGGAATGACTTATATAATATAAGAGATCTCTCTTAGGATACCCCACGGAGAGGGAAGAAGGCTAGTTAATCAGCTTCGGGAAAGAAGGAAGCAAGCGTTCCAAGCGAAGCAAAGGAGCCAAGACAGTAGGACGGTTGCTAGCACGACTTATGGCTTTCTAATCTCTTTCTTTCTTTCCCCTCGGGATGCTTGATTGATTATATGGCAAGCCTGTCTCTTTATAGATAGTCATTCCTTTCTTTCCTTTGTTAGAGAATCACCTCTCTCTGGTCTGGTAGGAATTCCCTCTCTTCTGTAGTCATGCCAGTAGTCAGCCAGGGAGTGAGGAAAGCCGCTTGAAAGCCAGTACGGTACCACTCTCTCCGCTATAAGAATTGAGTAAGCCGATCCCGGTTTGAGCCGAGCAGCTTTAGCTGGTAGAAAGCGGTTAGCGCCTGTCGTAAAGGGTATTAGGTTCTGAAAGAAGACCTGAATACCCGGTTGTGACAATGACCATTTTTCCTATTGATTTGAGTGCCGATATTATCGTGTTGTAAGATATTAAAGGTTGACAAGGTACGCGGGACGAAAGGGCGATAGGCAAAGTAACAAAGTCAACCTTCTAAGCTTCAGTTAGTGTGCAACACCAATAAGGGTTGTCAGTTAGACTTCCTCTGAGCACGCAACAAGCTGTCCAGAGTTAGGCTTAGCCGTACTCCGTCCAAAGAGTAGGAATAGTAGCCATCGACCTAGTTAGTCGTTCAGAGCGAACCTGAAGAGATTTATGGACTAGTTAATTATATAAATAAATAAGGACCCTGGTTTAAGATATATATATGCCATTCAGGCTCATAAGAAGACTAGAAAGTGTAACAATAAGGAATCAATCTATTCTTTGGGACTGAACCAATATTAATATTAAAGCTAGCTCTTCTCGCTTATCCGGAGGATCCTCGCTTTGTCTAGACAGCGATACAAGCAGTCCCCTCGTTGTAAAACCTTTTGTTTTCAATTTCATAACTGAGGGCAACCGGATGCACTCCATTGTGCGAGTTTCCAATGATGCCAAGATATGGAAGAAAACGGTAAGATCTTTCGTTTCGAGTCGGAGGAAGAACATAGTTCTAGCTCGTTTTTAGGGTTGTTAGCCTTGGCAATCTATAATAATATTATCCTCCTTCTTTGTAAATGAAGAGTTCTATCGAGGAAGCCATTGCGCTTTCCCATTCATCCCGCTAGTGCAAAGCCTTCATATGAGAAAGAAACCAGCGAGATACATGGATCTAAATATAAAGAAAGGGTTTTTTCAAGTATAATATTACAGGCTTCAGTTCAGCTGTTCCTAGACCAGAACGAACGGTCGGGTAAGCCGGTAAGCCCATCAAAGTAGGCGTGTCTTTCCATTTCCTTGTCTCTAAAAAAGAGAAGAAAGAGGGATTACCTCGATTATAAAGTCAAGAACTCATAGAAAGAATTGGATATGATTGGTTTTTAATTCCTTTCTAAGGCTTGACCTGCTATAGATATAATAGGAAGCTCTGGAAAGCATGCAACAAAGCCAACGAGAAGCTTGATTCCATCAAAACAAACCCAGCCAGCCTTTGAGGGTTCCTGTCGAGGTAGACTCATCTGAGTCTGAACCCGCTTCGAGAACCAGATCTCATTGGGAAGGAAAAAGAGGACAAAGCCGCTCGAAGTGCGCCTTCCTCTCTTTGGACTTGACACTTAGATAGTTAGTAAGCTTCTACGCTATGATCTTTCTTCTCTTATTCTAATTAGAATAGAAGGATAGATCACTCATAAATGCTACAATTATGCCCACAATCGGATGCTAGAGGAACTGAACTGCCAATATGTATATAAATATCTTAAGTATGAAAGGGATCCCCTAATGCCCATATTAGCAAAATCTGACTCAATATGAACTGCACTTAGACTTGCCTCTATGGCTTGTCTTTCTAGTGGACTGAGAGAGCGAGCTCTAATCTAAAGGAAGAAGCAACTCACATACTTCATGTCAGATCTTAGAATGGATGCACAGAATCCACAGCTGTTGAATCCGATCTTTGAAAGAAGGAAGAGGCATATGCCAGAACAGGTTTCACGAATGAATCCCTGTTAGGACAAATAAGCTGCTTGGGTCTCCCTTGGTTTGCTAGAATAGACTCTTAGATGGACAGAATGCCCCATTTCAGTCTATTGGTACCTAGAGACAATACAATCTTGACTTTCTTTCCGCTTGAATGTGGCGAAAAGCAAGGGACTGCAGGAGGTATAGCAAGCGCAGTCGGTAGTCTGGTCTGATGTATGCTATGTTGTGTACTCGACCCGACATGTGCTTCGCAGTTGGGATGGTTAGCCGATATCAGAGTCATCCAGAAAGTGCTCATTGAGCTGCAGTAAAGAGGAAATTTCGACATCAAACGGAACAAAAAAACTAGCTTTGTGCTACCAAGGTGGAAATCTCAGTTGACTGGATATAGTGATTCAGATGGGTCTGCTGATAGGGATGAACGAAAACCCACTTCTGGCTACACCTTCATACTTGGCGGAGGAGCCATTACGTGGTGTAGTAAGAAATCAGGAAATCCTTATCCATGATGGAATCAGAGTTTGTAGCCTGCTCAGTTGCAGTGATGGAGGCTATATGGTTAAGGAGATTCTTGCAAAGTTTGGACATTCCGGGACATATAGATAAAGCCGTTGTGATCTATTCTGATAACACGGCTGCAATAGCTTATGCAAAGGATCTCAAGTTCCGTGGTAGAAAAAAAACTTACATGGACACCCGACTTCACTTCATTTGGTTATGAAGTATATCTCCACCTATGAAATGGTTGCTGACCCTTTGACCAAACTCATTTCTAGAGATGCGTTAAAAAGGCATGTTAGGAGTTTGGGATTGCGTAGGATTTGATATACTTTAAATAAAAAGTATATGTTGAAAGGTAGCTACGGAATTGCTCCTATTACAAATCCCCGGGGATTCACTCCTACCTTATAGTTACCGCCTCGTGGGTGGGTCCTTCAACTGGTATGAAATCACTAATGGGAGGCGGTTATCTGAAACCTTAACATAGTCATATTCAAGTTATCCCAATAGTCAATGAGCAGGAAGAGGTTTAGGAAGTTAATTCAAGCAAGAAAGGAAAGTCCATTGACTTGGCTACGCCACACCAACCCTATTCTTCCCATCGAGAAAGAAGAGTTCACAGCTACCGGCACCGACTCGAACTAAGAAGAGCTACTTAACAACTACCTAATAGTAGGTAGTGCCTTCCTCCAACAACGGGGCTAATGCCGACTCCA